GCTAGCGTAGCTTAATCAAAGCAAAACACTGAAGATGTTTAGATGGGCGTTGAAAAACCCCGCAAGCACAAGGGCTTGGTCCTGACTTTACCTTCAGCTCAAACCAAATTTATACATGCAAGTCTCCGCACCCCCGTGAGAATGCCCTTTATCCCCTGCCCGGGGACAAGGAGCTGGTATCAGGCACGCGTAAAGCAGCCCAGGACGCCTTGTTTGGCCACACCCCCAAGGGTATTCAGCAGTGATAGACATTAAGCAATAAGCGAAAGCTTGACTAGGTTACGGTTTCTAGGGCCGGTTAATCTCGTGCCAGCCACCGCGGTTATACGAGTGGCCCAAGTTGAAAGTTACCGGCGTAAAGAGTGGTTAGGGAAATAATAAACTAAAGCCGAACACCCTCTAGGCTGTTATACGCTTCTGAAGGTACGAAGCCCCACTACGAAAGTGGCTTTAATACACCTGAACCCACGACAACTAAGACACAAACTGGGATTAGATACCCCACTATGCTTAGCCATAAACTTTGATATTAACTTACCTCTAATATCCGCCAGGGGACTACAAGCGTTAGCTTAAAACCCAAAGGACTTGGCGGTGCCTCACACCCACCTAGAGGAGCCTGTTCTTGAATCGATAATCCCCGTTCAACCTCACCACCCCTTGTTAGACCCGCCTATATACCGCCGTCGTCAGCTCACCCTGTGAAGGACTTAAAGTGAGCAAAATGGGCAAAACCCAAAACGTCAGGTCAAGGTGCAGCGTATGGGGTGGGAAGAAATGGGCTACATTACCTATAACAGGTTACTACGAATGGGGCCGTGAAACCGGTCCCTGAAGGTGGATTTAGCAGTAAGGGGGAAATAGAGAGTTCCCCTGAAGCCGGCTCTGAGGCGCGCACATACCGCCCGTCACTCTCTCCAAGTTCATTAAATTTGGTTCTTAACAAGACAACCGAACAAAGGGGAGGCAAGTCGTAACATGGTAAGTGTACCGGAAGGTGCACTTGGGACAACCGGGGCGTAGCTAAACAGAACAGCATCTCCCTTACTCCGAGAAGACACCCGTGCAAATCGGGTCGCCCTGAGCCAACTAGCTAGCCAAACACTTGGATTAATTTTACAATATAAATACCCCCTCATAACCTAAAAACTTATGAACAAATCATTTTTCCACCTTAGTACGGGCGACAGAAAAGGACAAATTTGAGCAATAGAGAAAGTACCGCAAGGGAAAGCTGAAAGAGAAATGAAACAACCCATATAAGCACCGCAAAGCAAAGATTAAAACTTGTACCTTTTGCATCATGATCTAGCCAGAATACTCAAGCAAAGAGAACTTCAGTTTGAGCCCCCGAAACTGGACGAGCTACTCCGAGACAGCCTATTATAGGGCCTATCCGTCTCTGTTGCAAAAGAGTGGAGAGAGCTCCGAGTAGAAGTGAAATACCTATCGAGTCTAGTTATAGCTGGTTGTTTAGGAAATGAATAGGAGTTCAGCCCTCCGGCTTCTCAAACCCTTAAGATTCTTCTTCTGATGTTAAAGAGAAACCAGAGGAGTTAGTCAAAGGAGGTACAGCTCCTTTGAACCAGGACACAACCTTATAGGGCGGTCAAGGATCATAATTTTTAAGGTAGACTGTTTCAGTGGGCTTAAGGGCAGCCACCTGATTAGAAAGCGTTAAAGCTCAGACAGCACAGACCTCTTATTCTGATAACCTCTCCCCACCCCCTAATTTTTACTAAACCGCCCCATGCCCCCCCCCATGGGAGTGACCCTGCTAGAATGAGTAATAAGAGAGGTCACCCTCTCTCCTTGCACATGTGTAAGTTGGACCGGACCCTCCGCCGACAAATAACGAACCCAAACCCAGAGGGGATTTTGGATTTTAACATAAACAAGAAAAACCCAAATATAAAATCGTTAACCCCACACAGGAGTGCCTTAAGGAAAGACTAAGAGGGGGAGAAGGAACTCGGCAAACACAAGCCTCGCCTGTTTACCAAAAACATCGCCTCTTGTAAACTAAACATAAGAGGTCCCGCCTGCCCGGTGACCCTGGGTTAAACGGCCGCGGTATTTTAACCGTGCGAAGGTAGCGCAATCACTTGTCCTTTAAATGAAGACCTGTATGAATGGCTAGACGAGGGCTTAGCTGTCTCCTCCCCCCGGTCAATGAAATTGATCTCCCCGTGCAGAAGCGGGGATACTAACATAAGACGAGAAGACCCTATGGAGCTTTAGACACTAGACAGCCCACGTTAAATTTCCTCTAAAAAGAGGAAAAAACATTGTGATTCCTGTCTCTCCTGTCTTCGGTTGGGGCGACCGCGGAGGATAAAAGAGCCTCCATGTGGACTGGGGTTACAAACCTCACAACTTAGAGCTGCAGCTCCAAGCAACAGAAATTCTGACCAAAATGATCCGGCATAGCGCCGATTAACGGAACAAGTTACCCTAGGGATAACAGCGCAATCCTCTCCCAGAGTCCCTATCGACGAGGGGGTTTACGACCTCGATGTTGGATCAGGACATCCTATTGGTGCAGCCGCTAATAAGGGTTCGTTTGTTCAACGATTAAAGTCCTACGTGATCTGAGTTCAGACCGGAGCAATCCAGGTCAGTTTCTATCTATGAGATGATCTTCCCTAGTACGAAAGGACCGGAGAGAAGAGGCCCATGCTCAAGGCACGCCCCACCCTCACCTGCTGAAGGCAACTAAAACAGAAAAGAGGGCATACCCAGGTATGCCAAAGAGCATGGCATCCTAGTGTGGCAGGATCTGGAAAGTAGGTCCCACGCCCGAGGTAGCAAAGTCTGGAAAGTGCTAAAGGTCTAAGCCCTTTCATCAGAGGTTCAAATCCTCTCCCCGGCTATGATCACAACCCTTTTAACCCACATTATTAATCCCCTCGCCTATATTGTCCCAGTGCTTCTTGCTGTTGCTTTCCTCACCCTTCTAGAGCGGAAAGTTCTTGGGTATATGCAACTCCGGAAAGGCCCCAACATTGTAGGGCCATACGGCCTTCTACAACCAATCGCTGACGGGGTGAAACTTTTTATTAAAGAACCTGTTCGACCCTCCACCTCCTCCCCTTTCCTATTCCTCGCCACCCCCATGTTAGCCCTAACACTCGCCCTTACTCTTTGGGCCCCCATGCCTATCCCCTATCCAGTCACTGACTTAAACCTAGGAATTCTTTTTGTACTAGCACTATCCAGCTTAGCTGTTTATTCTATTCTTGGCTCAGGCTGAGCCTCAAATTCAAAATATGCCCTCATCGGGGCCCTGCGAGCAGTTGCCCAGACAATCTCATATGAAGTAAGCCTCGGACTAATCCTCTTAAGTATTATTATCTTCTCTGGGGGCTTTACACTTCAAACTTTCAACGTCACCCAAGAAAGCATTTGACTCCTTATTCCGGCATGACCTCTCGCCGCAATATGATACATTTCAACTCTTGCCGAAACCAACCGAGCCCCCTTTGACCTAACGGAAGGAGAGTCGGAGCTGGTCTCTGGGTTTAACGTCGAATATGCAGGGGGGCCCTTTGCCCTCTTTTTCTTAGCAGAGTACGCTAACATCCTTCTTATGAACACACTCTCCGCAGTTCTGTTCCTCGGGGCCTCCCATATTCCTTCCCTTCCAGAACTAACCGCCTGTAACCTAATAACTAAAGCTGCGCTTCTTTCCGTGGTTTTCCTCTGGGTTCGTGCCTCTTACCCTCGGTTCCGGTACGATCAACTCATGCACCTCGTGTGAAAAAACTTCCTCCCTTTAACACTAGCCCTTGTTCTATGACATCTAGCCCTCCCCATCGCATTTGCCGGGCTACCACCCCAGGCCTAGCCCGGAATTATGCCTGAATGTTTAAGGGCCACCTTGATAGGGTGATTTATAAGGGTTAAAGCCCCTTTAATTCCTTAGAAAGAAGGGGCTCGAACCCATCCTCAGGAGATCAAAACTCCTGGTGCTCCCGCTACACCACTTTCTAGTAAAGTCAGCTAAATAAGCTTTTGGGCCCATACCCCAAGAATGACGGTGAAACCCCCTCCTTTACTAACACATGAATCCTTACGTCACATCTTTACTTATTTCAGCCCTCGGGCTGGGGACCGCACTAACCTTTTCTAGCTCCCACTGACTCCTTGCCTGAATGGGCCTAGAGATTAATACCCTGGCCATCATCCCTCTAATAACCCAAAAGCATTCCCCGCGCTCCGTAGAGGCTGCAGCTAAGTACTTTATTACACAAGCTGCCGCCGCAGCCACAATTATGTTTGCCAGCACCACAAACGCCTGACTAACAGGGTCATGGGATATCCAACACCTCTCCCACCCTGCATCAGCCACAATGGCATTCATGGCTCTTGCCCTAAAAGTGGGTTTAGCCCCTATTCATTTTTGACTTCCTGAGGTAATTCAAGGGCTCAGCCTCACCACAGGCCTCATTCTCTCCACCTGACAAAAATTAGCCCCCTTCGCACTTATTATCCAGATCACCCCAGCGCTGAGCCCCTCTCTAGTCCTCGGCATGGGCATTACTTCCACACTCGTTGGGGGCTGGGGAGGTATAAACCAAACACAGGTACGTAAAATCTTGGCTTACTCCTCTATTGCTCACCTAGGCTGAATAATTATTGTTTCGCAAATCTCCCCCTCTTTGGCCCTCCTAGGCCTCACCCTCTATATTGTTATAACAACCTCCGCTTTCTTAACCATAAAAGCAAGCGCAGCTTCTAGCTTAAACACTTTGGCCACCGCTTGAACTAAAACCCCAGCCCTAGTCGCCCTGGCCTCCCTCGCCCTCCTCTCCCTAGGAGGCCTGCCCCCTCTTTCGGGATTTATGCCTAAATGACTAATCCTTCAAGAAATAACCAAGCAAGGCCTCCCCTTAATTGCTACTCTTGCAGCCTTGACTGCTTTACTTAGCCTTTTCTTCTACCTACGAATTTGCTACGCCATGGCACTTACTATCTCACCTAATACCCTAGGAGCAACCCCATCCTGACGATTCACAACCAGTCGGTCCTCCCTCCTCCTGGCAGCCTCTACGATTGGAGCCCTTGGCCTTCTTCCAATCACCCCCTGCTTCCTCTCAGCATTTTCCTGAAGCTAGGGGCTTAGGATAGGATTTAGACCAAGGGCCTTCAAAGCCCTAAACGAGGGTGAAAATCCCTCAGCCCCTGATAAGACTTACAGGACTCTATCCCGCATCTTCTGAATGCAACTCAGACACTTTAATTAAGATAAAGCCTCACTAGATGAGAAGGCCTTGATCCTACAAACTCTTAGTTAACAGCTAAGCGCTCTATCCAGCGAGCATTCATCTACTCCCCCGCCGCCGGGGCGGGGCGGGAAAGCCCCGGCAGGCGGTAAGCCTACTTCTTCAGGTTTGCAATCTGACGTGGTCACACCCCAGGGCTTGGTAAGAAGAGGACTCAAACCTCTATATATGGGGCTACAATCCACCGCTTACTTCGGCCATCTTACCTGTGGCAATTACACGCTGATTTTTCTCAACCAACCACAAAGACATTGGCACCCTTTATCTGATCTTTGGGGCCTGGGCAGGCATAGTAGGGACGGCTTTAAGCCTCCTAATCCGAGCCGAGCTAAGCCAACCTGGTGCTCTTCTAGGAGACGACCAGATTTATAATGTTATCGTCACTGCGCACGCTTTTGTTATAATCTTTTTTATAGTAATACCAATTATGATCGGGGGTTTTGGTAACTGGCTCATCCCCCTTATGATTGGGGCCCCTGACATAGCCTTTCCCCGCATAAATAACATAAGTTTCTGACTTTTACCTCCCTCCTTTCTCCTCCTCTTAGCTTCTTCTGGGGTTGAAGCGGGGGCTGGTACTGGTTGGACAGTCTATCCTCCACTTGCTGGTAACCTGGCCCATGCCGGAGCTTCTGTAGATTTAACAATTTTTTCTCTTCACCTTGCGGGGATTTCCTCCATTCTGGGGGCAATCAATTTTATTACAACTATTATTAATATGAAGCCTCCTGCCATCTCCCAGTATCAGACCCCCTTGTTCGTCTGAGCCGTCCTGATCACGGCCGTCCTCCTCCTCCTTTCCCTTCCAGTGCTAGCTGCTGGAATTACCATGCTTCTGACAGACCGAAACCTAAACACTACTTTCTTTGACCCTGCCGGGGGAGGGGATCCCATTCTGTATCAGCATTTATTCTGGTTCTTCGGGCACCCAGAAGTCTACATTCTAATTCTCCCCGGATTTGGAATGATCTCACATATTGTCGCCTACTACTCAGGCAAAAAAGAACCATTCGGGTATATGGGCATGGTCTGAGCTATGATGGCTATTGGCCTCCTCGGCTTCATCGTCTGAGCTCATCACATGTTTACAGTAGGGATGGACGTTGACACTCGAGCATACTTTACCTCCGCCACAATAATCATTGCCATCCCTACGGGTGTAAAAGTCTTCAGCTGACTAGCCACCCTTCACGGAGGCTCAATCAAATGGGAAACCCCTCTTCTATGGGCCCTAGGTTTTATTTTCCTATTTACGGTGGGGGGATTAACCGGGATTGTCCTAGCCAACTCTTCCCTAGACATCGTCCTTCATGACACCTACTATGTAGTAGCCCACTTCCATTACGTTCTTTCCATGGGGGCTGTGTTTGCAATTGTTGCTGCCTTCGTACACTGATTCCCCCTATTCTCGGGGTATACCCTTCACAGCACCTGAACCAAAATCCACTTTGGGATTATGTTCGTAGGGGTTAATTTAACCTTCTTCCCCCAACATTTCCTCGGTCTTGCAGGAATGCCACGACGATATTCTGACTACCCAGACGCCTATACCCTTTGAAACACCGTCTCCTCTATCGGATCCCTAATTTCCCTAGTGGCTGTAATTATGTTCCTTTTCATCCTTTGAGAAGCATTTGCTGCTAAACGAGAAGTAATATCTGTTGAGCTAACCTCCACAAATGTGGAATGGCTTCACGGCTGCCCTCCTCCATATCATACATTTGAGGAGCCGGCATTTGTACAAGTTCAAGCCAACTAACGAGAAAGGGAGGAATTGAACCCCCATCTGCTGATTTCAAGTCAACCACATAGCCACTCTGTCACTTTCTTCCATAAGACACTAGTTAAATCTGTTATAACATTGCTTTGTCAAGGCAAAACTGTGGGTTAGAGCCCCGCGTGTCTTGAGCCCTAGGCTATAATGGCACATCCCTCTCAACTAGGATTCCAAGACGCGGCCTCCCCAGTGATAGAAGAACTCCTTCATTTCCACGACCATGCTTTAATAATTGTCCTTCTAATTAGCACCCTCGTTCTTTACATTATTGTAGCTATAGTCTCTACAAAACTAACTAATAAGTATATCTTGGATTCTCAAGAGATTGAAATTATCTGAACTGTCCTCCCTGCCGTCATCTTAATTCTTATTGCCCTTCCTTCCCTCCGGATTCTTTACCTAATAGACGAGATTAATGACCCCCACCTGACAATCAAAGCTATGGGCCATCAATGGTACTGAAGCTACGAATATACTGATTATGAAGACCTAGGTTTCGACTCCTACATGATTCCTACACAAGACCTCATCCCCGGACAATTCCGACTCCTTGAAGCAGATCACCGAATGGTAGTCCCCGTAGAATCCCCCATCCGAGTTCTTGTATCTGCAGAAGACGTCCTTCATTCCTGAGCCGTGCCCGCCCTAGGCGTGAAAATAGACGCGGTCCCAGGACGACTGAATCAAACAGCCTTTATTGCATCTCGCCCTGGCGTATTCTATGGGCAATGCTCAGAAATCTGCGGGGCTAACCACAGCTTTATGCCTATCGTAGTAGAAGCAGTTCCACTAAAACACTTTGAAAATTGATCCTCCATAATGCTTGAAGACGCTTCACTAAGAAGCTAAACTGGGAGAAAGCGTTAGCCTTTTAAGCTAAAGATTGGTGGCCCCCAACCACCCTTAGTGACATGCCTCAACTCAACCCCGCCCCCTGATTTGCCATCCTGGTTTTCTCGTGACTGGTTTTCCTCACTGTTATTCCACCCAAAGTCCTTGGACATGTCTTTTCCAACGAACCTACAGTTCAAAGCGCTGAAAAAGCTAACCCCGAATCCTGAAACTGACCATGACACTAAGCTTCTTTGATCAATTTATAAGCCCCGTATTTCTAGGTATCCCCCTTATAGCCTTGGCCCTTACCCTCCCATGAGTTCTGCTCCCCACCCCTACAGCCCGCTGATTAAACAATCGTCTTCTCACCCTTCAAGGATGGTTTATCAACCGTTTCACCCAGCAGCTCCTTCTCCCCCTTAATGTTGGTGGTCATAAATGAGCCACAATTTTAACCTCCCTTATGCTATTCTTAATCACCCTGAACATGCTCGGTCTTCTCCCATACACCTTTACCCCTACAACTCAGCTCTCTCTTAATATGGGACTTGCTGTCCCTCTGTGACTAGCAACTGTAATTATTGGTATGCGAAATCAACCCACAGCAGCCCTAGGACATCTTTTACCGGAAGGTACGCCTGTGCCCCTCATCCCTGTCCTCATCATCATCGAAACGATTAGCCTATTTATTCGGCCCTTAGCCCTAGGGGTTCGACTCACTGCCAACCTTACGGCCGGCCACCTCTTAATCCAACTGATCGCCACAGCTGCCTTCGTCCTTCTTCCTATCATGCCTACAGTTGCAATCCTTACCTCAGTTGTTCTATTCCTCCTCACCCTTCTTGAAGTAGCTGTAGCTATAATTCAAGCTTATGTATTTGTTCTTCTAATGAGCCTCTACCTACAAGAAAACGTCTAATGGCCCACCAAGCACACGCATACCACATAGTTGACCCAAGCCCCTGGCCCCTGACTGGCGCAATCGCCGCCCTCCTGATAACCTCAGGTCTCGCAATCTGATTCCACTTTCACTCTGTTATTCTTATAGTAGCAGGAACCACACTTCTTCTACTTACTATGTACCAGTGATGACGAGACATTATTCGTGAGGGGACATTCCAAGGACATCACACCCCTCCTGTTCAAAAAGGCCTCCGATATGGAATAATCCTATTCATTACATCAGAAGTCTTCTTCTTCCTGGGCTTTTTCTGAGCATTCTATCATGCTAGCCTCGCCCCGACCCCTGAACTTGGTGGCTGCTGGCCCCCTACCGGTATTACTACCCTAGACCCCTTTGAGGTCCCCCTTTTAAACACCGCGGTTCTTCTAGCATCCGGAGTAACTGTGACGTGAGCACACCATAGCATTATGGAGGGGGAGCGTAAACAAGCCATTCACTCCCTTACCTTAACTATCCTCCTAGGCTTTTACTTCACCTTCCTTCAAGGCTTAGAGTACTACGAGGCACCCTTCACAATCGCAGACGGCGTCTATGGCTCTACTTTCTTTGTGGCTACAGGTTTCCACGGCCTTCACGTAATTATTGGCTCGACCTTTCTTGCCGTCTGCCTTCTCCGCCAAATCCAATACCACTTCACATCAGAACACCACTTCGGCTTTGAAGCCGCTGCCTGATACTGACACTTTGTAGACGTCGTCTGACTTTTCCTCTACGTATCCATCTACTGATGAGGCTCATAGTCTTTCTAGTATTAACCTAGTATATGTGACTTCCAATCACTCGGTCTTGGTGAAAATCCAAGGAAAGATAATGAATTTAATTTCTTCTGTAATTTTTATTACTGTCTTACTTTCAACAATCTTAGCTATTGTGTCTTTCTGGCTCCCCCAGCTTAACCCCGATGCTGAGAAGCTCTCACCTTACGAATGCGGGTTCGACCCCCTTGGCTCCGCCCGGCTTCCCTTCTCCTTACGGTTCTTCCTCATCGCTATCCTTTTCCTCCTGTTTGACTTAGAAATTGCCCTCCTCCTTCCCCTCCCCTGAGGGGACCAACTGGCTGCCCCTGCTATCACTCTCACCTGGGCTGTGGCTGTCCTTGCCCTCCTCACCTTAGGCTTAATCTATGAGTGAGCCCAAGGAGGCTTAGAGTGGGCCGAATAGGCAGTTAGTCCAAAAAAAGACCTTTGATTTCGGCTCATATAACCGCGGTTTAAATCCGCGACTGCCTTATGACCCCTACACACTTCAGCTTTACTTCAGCTTTTATTCTTGGACTTATAGGACTGGCTTTCCACCGCACCCACCTTCTCTCCGCCCTCTTATGCCTTGAAGGAATAATGCTGTCACTTTATATTGCCCTCTCCATTTGGGCCCTCCAAACCGAAGCGACAGGATTCTCATCTGCCCCTATATTACTTTTAGCTTTCTCCGCTTGTGAGGCCAGCGCAGGCTTAGCCATCCTGGTAGCAACTGCCCGAACTCATGGAACCGACCGTCTTCAAAGCTTAAACCTTCTCCGATGCTAAAAATCCTTATCCCAACAATTATATTATTTCCCACAATCTGGCTCACCCCAGCAAAATGACTGTGGCCAACCTCAGTGGCTCAAAGCCTAGTCATTGCCCTAGCCAGCATGTCCTGACTAAAGTGAACCTCAGAAACAGGGTGATCCACTTCTAATCTTTATTTAGCCACGGACCCCCTTTCTACCCCCCTCTTAGTTCTTTCTTGTTGACTCCTCCCTCTAATAATCCTTGCAAGCCAAAACCACATCTCTCCAGAACCCATCAATCGTCAACGAACCTACATCTCTTTAATGGCTTCATTACAAATATTTCTCATTCTCGCTTTTGGGGCGACTGAAATTATTATGTTCTATGTAATGTTTGAAGCCACCCTAGTACCTACCCTAATTATCATCACCCGGTGGGGAAACCAGGCAGAACGACTGAATGCGGGTACTTACTTCTTGTTCTACACCCTCGCAGGCTCCCTCCCACTTTTAGTGGCCCTTCTCCTCCTTCAAAACGAAACGGGGACCCTTTCACTCATTACACTACAATATTCCCAACCCCTGCAACTCTCAACTTGGGGTGATAAACTATGGTGAGTGGGCTGCTTGTTGGCCTTCCTGGTAAAAATACCTCTCTACGGTGTTCACCTCTGACTCCCTAAAGCCCATGTCGAGGCCCCTATCGCCGGTTCGATGGTTCTAGCTGCTGTCCTCTTAAAACTAGGAGGCTACGGCATGATACGGATGATACTAATACTAGATCCCCTTTCTAAAGAGCTTGCCTACCCATTCATCGTGTTGGCCCTCTGAGGCGTAATTATAACAGGGTCAATTTGTCTACGACAAACAGACCTAAAATCCCTCATTGCCTACTCCTCCGTAAGTCACATAGGCCTTGTTGCAGGCGGAATTCTCATTCAAACCCCCTGAGGCTTCACCGGGGCAATCATCCTTATAATTGCCCATGGGTTAGCATCGTCAGCTCTCTTTTGTTTAGCCAATACAGCCTATGAACGCACGCACAGCCGAACAATACTTCTTGCACGGGGCCTACAGATAGTCCTCCCCCTTATGACCACTTGATGATTTATTGCCAACCTGGCCAATCTAGCCCTCCCCCCTCTGCCCAACCTCATGGGAGAATTAATAATTATTACAGCTATATTTAACTGGTCTTACTGGACCCTGATTATTACCGGCGTTGGTACTCTAATTACTGCAAGCTATTCTCTCTACCTCTTCTTAACTTCTCAGCGTGGCCCCCTGCCCGCCCATATTATCTCGCTCGAGCCCTCCCACACACGAGAACATCTTCTTCTCACCTTACATCTTCTCCCCATTATCCTACTAGTACTTAAGCCAGAGCTGATATGAGGATGATGCTTCTGTAAATATAGTTTAAGCAAAACACTAGATTGTGATTCTAGTAATAGGGGTTAAAGTCCCCTTATTCACCGAGAGAAGCCCGACGGCAATAGAGACTGCTAATCTTCTACCGCTACGGTTAGACCCCGTAGTTCACTCGCGCTCCTAGAGGATGACAGCTTATCCGTTGGTCTTAGGAACCAAAAACTCTTGGTGCAAATCCAAGTAGCAGCTATGCACCTCACCTCTACCATCTTAAGTTCTTCCCTACTATTAATTTTTGCCCTCCTCCTCTACCCCCTACTGACGACACTAAATGCCTCGCCAGTTCATAAAGAGTGGGCCGTCACACACGTGAAGACAGCGGTTAAAGCCGCATTTTTAGTCAGCCTCCTCCCCCTCTTCATTTTCCTTAACAGCGGGGCCGAAACAATCGTAACTGCCTGGCAATGAATAAACACCCTCTCTTTTGATATCAACCTTAGTTTTAAATTTGACCACTACTCTATTATCTTCACCCCCGTTGCCCTCTACGTCACCTGGTCTATCCTTGAGTTTGCCTCTTGGTATATACATGCCGACCCAAACATAAACCGATTTTTCAAGTACCTTCTCCTTTTCCTAGTGGCAATGATTATTTTAGTTACAGCTAATAACATGTTCCAATTCTTCATCGGGTGGGAAGGGGTGGGGATTATATCTTTCCTATTAATTGGCTGATGGTACGGACGGGCAGATGCCAATACAGCAGCCCTCCAGGCTGTAATTTATAACCGTGTTGGGGATATCGGCCTTATCCTCAGCATGGCATGATTTGCTATAAAACTCAACTCTTGAGAAATACAACAAATATTTGCATCTTCCCAAGGCCTTGATCTTACCCTGCCTCTAATAGGGCTTATCTTGGCCGCAACCGGAAAATCCGCACAATTTGGCCTTCACCCCTGACTTCCCTCAGCCATGGAAGGTCCCACGCCAGTATCTGCCCTACTTCACTCCAGCACCATGGTTGTTGCTGGGATTTTCCTACTAATTCGAACCAGCCCCCTAATAGAAAATAACCCTGCGGCCCTCACTACCTGCCTCTGCCTGGGCGCCCTAACCACCCTTTTCACCGCCACTTGCGCACTGACCCAAAACGACATCAAAAAAATTGTTGCTTTTTCAACTTCCAGCCAACTAGGGCTTATAATAGTAACCATCGGCCTCAATCAACCTCAACTTGCCTTTCTCCACATTTGTACACATGCATTCTTTAAAGCCATACTTTTCTTATGCTCAGGGTCAATTATCCACAGCCTAAATGACGAACAAGACATTCGTAAAATGGGAGGCCTCCACAACCTCACCCCCTTCACTTCTTCCTGCCTAACTATTGGGAGCTTAGCCCTTACAGGCACCCCCTTCCTAGCAGGTTTCTTCTCTAAAGATGCTATTATTGAGGCCTTAAACACATCATACCTTAACGCCTGAGCCCTAGCCCTTACCCTTTTAGCCACCTCCTTCACGGCAATCTACAGCCTTCGAGTTGTCTACTTTGTCGCCATAGGCCATCCCCGCTTCCCGGCTTTATCCCCCATTAATGAAAACAACCCTTCTGTAATTAACCCCATCAAACGCCTCGCCTGAGGAAGCATTATTGCCGGCCTGATCATTACCTCAAATTTTCTCCCCTCCAAGACTCCCGTAATAACTATGCCCCCTCTCCTGAAACTTAGTGCCCTAATCGTCACTGTCATAGGCCTCCTGGTAGCCTTAGAGCTTGCTTCCTTAACCTCAAAGCAGTTCAAAATTACCCCGGCCCTCTCCCTTCACAATTTCTCTAACATGCTCGGGTTTTTCCCTGCAACCATTCACCGCTCCCTGCCCTTTTTGAACCTATCTCTAGGCCAGGCTGTTGCAAGCCAAATGGTCGATCAAACATGATTTGAAAAGGCCGGACCCAAAGCGATATCAGCCATTCACCTCCCAGCAGCAACCGCCACTACAGACCTTCAACAAGGCATGATTAAAACTTACCTAGCCTTATTTTTCCTTACGATTACCCTTGCCGTTATCCTTGCTTTAGTCTAAACCGCCCGTAAAGCCCCTCGACTTAAACCCCGAGTTAGCTCAAGGACTACAAACAAAGTTAGTAAGAGGACCCCTGCACATGCCACTAAAACACCGCCCCCAGAAGAAAACATAAGAGCAACCCCACTAGAATCCCCCCGCAGAATAGAGAGCTCCTTAAGCTCGTCTACCACCACTCAGGAAGTCTCAAACCATCCCCCAGACACTCACCCCGCCGTCATAGCTACGACTAAAAGGTAACTCACTACATAGCCTAAAACAGACCAGTCGCCTCAAGCTTCTGGGTAGGGCTCTGCAGCTAACGCCGCAGAATATGCAAACACTACCAACATCCCCCCCAGATAAATTAAAAAAAGGACTAAAGACAGAAAAGACCCCCCACACCCTACTAAAACGCCACACCCTGCTCCTGCCGCTACCACCAACCCCAACGCAGCAAAGTACGGGGCAGGGTTAGATGCCACGGCAATTAAACCCAGTACTAACCCGAATAAAAACAAAGACACAAAATAAGTCATAATTCCTGCCAGGACTTTAACCAGGACCAGTGACTTGAAAAACCACCGTTGTTAATTCAACTACAAGAACCTTAATGGCCAACCTTCGGAAAACCCATCCCCTCCTAAAAATTACCAATGACGCTCTAGTTGATCTACCTGCGCCCTCCAATATCTCTGTGTGATGAAACTTTGGCTCCCTTCTTGGGCTTTGTCTCATTATTCAGATCCTCACAGGCTTATTCCTGGCTATACACTACACTGCCGAAACTGCCACAGCATTTTCCTCCGTCGTGCACCTCTGTCGGGACGTCAACTACGGCTGACTAATCCGGAACATACATGCTAACGGAGCATCCTTCTTCTTTATCTGTATTTATCTTCATATTGGCCGGGGTCTTTACTACGGCTCTTTCCTTTACAAGGAAACCTGAAACATCGGCGTAGTTCTTCTCCTTTTAGTCATAATAACTGCCTTCGTAGGCTATGTCCTTCCTTGAGGACAAATGTCATTTTGAGGGGCCACAGTAATTACTAACCTCCTCTCAGCTGTCCCTTACATGGGCCTAGACTTAGTACTTTGATTATGAGGAGGTTTCTCAGTTGATAGTGCCACCTTGACCCGGTTCTTTGCTTTCCATTTTATTTTACCCTTTATCATCGCTGCAGCAACTGTCGTCCACCTTCTCTTCCTTCACCAGACAGGGTCTAATAACCCAGTAGGTATTAACTCAGACGCAGATAAAATCCCCTTTCACTCCTACTTTATTATTAAAGACCTGCTAGGATTTATGGCCCTCTTCCTGGCCCTCGTATCCTTAGCCCTATTTGCCCCCAACCTCTTAGGAGACCCCGATAACTTCACAGCAGCCAACCCCCTGGTTACTCCACCTCATATTAAGCCTGAGTGATATTTCCTCTTCGCTTACGCAATTCTCCGCTCCATCCCTAACAAGCTGGGAGGGGTCTTAGCCCTCCTATTCTCCATCCTTGTTCTTATGCTAGTCCCACTTCTACACACCTCGAAGCAACGAGGACTAACTTTCCGCCCCTTCACACAATTCCTCTTCTGAGCCCTCGTAGCAGATGTAATTATCCTAACCTGAATTGGAGGAATACCTGTAGAACACCCATTTGTTGAAATTGGTCAAGTAGCCTCAGTAATTTACTTCTCCATTTTCTTAGTCCTCTCCCCCCTTGCAGGGTGGGCCGAGAACAAATCCCTTAAATGAGCCTGCATCAGAAGCTCAACGTCAGAGCGCCGGTCTTGTAAGCCGGAGGCTGGAGGTTAAAATCCCCCCTTTTGCTCAGAGGAGAGAGAATCGAACTCCCACCCTTAACTCCCAAAGCTAAGATTCTCGGTTAAACTACCCCCTGCGGCCACGGCCCCTTAGAGGCCCCCCTTTTCCGGCCCCCGACCCCGCGACTGTTACCTATGTCCTTTTGCAGCAAATATGCCAGGTGCATATTATGCTTAATATTACATATATGCCTTTAACCATATATATGTATAATCACCATATATTTATTGTAACCACTCAAGGAAAATGACTACTAAGACACACATAGACTAACAAAAATTTATCACCATCTATAATGCACGAGACCGAACCAAATAGATTTATCCACTTAACTTCTTCTAAACAGTTTCCTCGCTTTAAGCGTCACTATGGCAATAGTGCCCTGATGAGCAGTAAGAAACCACCAACCAGTCGCATGAAGCGCATATCATGAATGATAGGGTCAGGGACAACCATTCGTGGGGGTAGCTATTTAATGAACTATTACTGGCATTTGGTTCCTATTTCAGGGCCATACACCGGCTTAATCCTCCCCTCAATGAATTATCCTTACATCACGATGGTGGAGTCCTAACGACTCGTTACCCACCAAGCCGGGCGTTCTCTTATATGCATAACGTTGTCTTTTTTTTCTCTTCCTTTCACTTTGCATTTCCAAGCGCACACTAATGTAACTAGTGAAGGTTGAACTGGACCTTGCCCAAGCATTATGTATGAAACGTTAAAGGATATTCTTCGATATAACAACATAAGTGATATCAAGTGCATAAAGACTCTGTCGCTCTAGCAGTTTACCGTACTCGCTGCCCCTGGTTTCCGCGCGTTAAACCCCCCTACCCCCTTAGTCCTGACATTGCTATATTTCTTGTTAAACCCCTAAACCAAGAAGCTCCGAGAGAGACTTTTAATTTAAACTTACCTCACATTTTGTGGTGAGCTAAACTTCGCGATAAATTCACCGATGAATTTTTACTCATCATGGTGATGTTTGGCGTGTTTTT